GTATTGGATAGGGATGGCGTTCATGTATTTTCATTATTGGGCTTGTGTCAGATTTAGTATTGATTTATGAATAAAATGGCTTTTAAATCTAGGGGGCAAGATGTCTAGGGGGATGGTGAATATCTAAGCAGACGGTTAGTATTGTATGGAAGGAGGGGGGTTTGATCCTCTAAGAGATACAGGTTTTTGAGCCCGGGGGGAATAGTGGAGTACTATGTCCTGTAACCATTAATTTAATTGCACATGTTGGTTGTGCTAGTCAAATAACAAATACATCCAGGCCCAGCTACAATTTATCTGACTGCGACGAGACCCTTTAGGGTCATAGCTGAGTCCGTGCAAGCCCCCCAAAAAAAATAAAAAAATACCAAATGTATGAAACCTCAGTTATGTTATGATCATGGGCTGATTAGTAATTAACCCATCGAGATGTCTTATTTAAGGGGAACGAGTGGGCGATTTTAAGTTAATATGGTCCTGAAGTAAGAACCAGATGTCTTATAAAGATCATTAAATAGCTACCCCCACGATTGATGGGCCCGGTGCGAGAAGAGGGATCCCTGCCAAGCGGGTTGCTGGTTTCACGCGGCATGGTGGTTAAGCTCGTGATCTAATGGAGCGGCCATAAGAATCATTTGAATAGAATTCACCAGGGGATGCATAATAACATGCGCTAATGTACTATTAATAAATATTATGTAATATGTAAAATTAATGAAATTTAATACGAGCTTCAACTGCTCGTAGTGAAAATAATTGAATGCACAGTTATACATAGCATGTATTTATATACATACCTACAGGAGAAGACTATTAATTAAGTTATGGGAGGTGTATATATGTACAAATCACATAATAATATGTGATAGGACAAGTTATTTTTCGATACGGACATGACACTGTGGCCTTGTAGTTATTGTACAATATACTTTTTCAGGGAATAGTTTATGTAGAATTTCAGCTTTGGGTGCTGATGGTGGAGTGTAATACTTCTTCCTTGAGTCTTAGGGAGGTGTGGTTTGTCTCCTTCTCCGGTTTACAAAACCGGGGTATTTAGTTATACTACAAAGACTCTTCATTTTATAAGTTTGTTCTCGATAAGGCTAGTTGCTGGTATTAATACTAGAATTAGGAGGAAATAGAGGATGGATGCAAATTGGCCTACGATCACATAGGGGTGTTCCACAGGTTGGCCACCGATTCATGTCAGGGTTAGTAAGTCTGCGACTAGGACTCAAAATAGGAATTGGCTAAAGGGTCGGAATATTATGCTTCGTTGTTTAGATGTGTGGAGTATTGGGATTAGGGCTAGGATTAGGATTGAGAGTAATAGGGCTAAGACTCCGCCTAATTTGTTGGGGATTGATCGTAGGATTGCGTATGCAAATAGGAAATATCATTCTGGTTTAATGTGTGCTGGGGTACTGAGTGGATTTGCTGGGGTGTAGTTGTCTGGGTCTCCAAGCAGGTCGGGTGCGAATAGGGTTAGTATTAGTAGGGTTAGGATTAGTAGTAGGGCGCCTAGAATGTCTTTAACTGTGTAGTAAGGGTGGAATGGGATTTTGTCTATGTCGGATGGAATACCTGTGGGGTTGTTGGATCCTGTTTCATGGAGGAAAATGAGGTGGACCATTGCTAGTGCTAGAATAATGAAGGGGAGAATGAAGTGGAAGGCAAAAAAGCGTGTTAGTGTTGCTTTATCTACAGAGAAACCGCCTCAGATCCATTCGACTAGGGTAGTACCAATGTATGGGATTGCTGATAAGAGGTTGGTGATGACGGTTGCGCCTCAAAATGATATTTGTCCTCAGGGTAGGACGTAGCCTACGAATGCGGTGGCTATAACTGTGAATAGTAGGATAACTCCAATATTTCATGTTTCTCGAAAGGCGTAGGAGCCGTAGTATAGGCCTCGTCCCATGTGGGCGTAGAGGCAGATGAAAAATATGGAGGCTCCGTTTGCGTGTAGGTATCGGATAATTCAGCCGTAGTTTACGTCTCGGCAAATGTGTGTAACTGATGAGAAAGCGGTTGTTGTGTCTGGTGTGTAGTGTATTGCTAGGAATAGGCCTGTTAGAATTTGTGTAATTAAGCAGAGGCCGAGTAGGGAGCCGAAATTTCATCATGAGGAGATATTTGATGGGGTGGGGAGATCAACGAATGCATCGTTGACAATCTTTATTAGTGGGTGTGTTTTTCGGATGTTGGTCATTGGTGTTCTTGTAGTTGAATGACAACGATGATTTTTCATGTCATTGGTCATGGTTGAAGTCCATGTGAGAATAATGATAGTGTATATTGTTTTTGTTTTAAGTATTATTTTTGTAATTAGTTTTGTGGGGGTTTCTTCAAAGCCTTCTCCTATTTATGGGGGTTTAGGGTTGATTGTGGGTGGTGGTGTTGGATGTGGAATTGTTTTAAGTTTTGGTGGTTCGTTTTTGGGGTTGATGGTATTTTTGATTTATTTGGGTGGAATATTAGTTGTGTTTGGTTACACGACAGCTATAGCTACTGAACAGTATCCTGAGGTTTGGGTTTCTAATAAGGTCGTGCTAGGGGCGTTTATTTTAGGGTTAGTGGCAGAGTTTTTAATTGTGACTTATGCTTTGAAGAGTGGGGAGGTGAAGGTTGTGTTTGAGTTTGATGGGTTAGGGGATTGGGTTGTTTATGATGCTGGGGGTTTTGGGGCTTTTAGTGAAGAAGCTACAGGGATTGCAGCATTGTATAGTCATGGTGTTTGGTTGGTGATTGTTACGGGTTGGTCTTTGTTTATTAGTGTTGTAATTATTATGGAGATTACTCGGGGTAACTAAATAAGATTATGCTAAGGGTAATGGTAATAAGGAAAGATAGGAAATAGAGTTTGATGAGGCCTTGTTGGTTGGAAGTTAGTGTAGAGGCTTTTAATTGGATAAGGGCTGTGGTTTTTGGTAAAATAGTCTCTAGTCAGGTTAGGTCTAGTAGGGAAGTTGCTAGTTTTTGGCTTATTAATAAGTCAAGGTGAGGGGGCAGACGATGTATGATTGTAGGGAAATATCCTAGTAGGGTGGAGAATTTAGAGGAGTTTGATGGGTATATATATTTTAGGTTTTGTGTGTCGAGGTTAATTTCGAATGCAATGATGAAGCCCAGGGTTGTTATTGCAAGGGCAGTTAGTTTTAGATGCAGGGGCATGGTTATTAGGGGTGTGGTTGTTGGGGGGATGCTGTTGGATAGGATAAAGCCAGCGAAGATACTTCCGATGAGTAATCGTTTGATAGGGTTAATTAATAGTGGATTATTTTCATTGATAATTGTGGAGGGAGGGAAGCGGGGTTGTCCTAGTAGTGCGAAAAAAATGATGCGGGTGCTATAGACGGCTGTAAGGGAGGTGGCAGTTAAGGTTAATAATAGGGCTCAGGCGTTGGTATAAGACGAAGTGGCGGCTTCAATAATAGGGTCTTTGGAGTAAAATCCGGTGAGGAATGGCATTCCTGTTAGTGCAAGGCATCCAATGATAAGGGCAGTTGTGGTGAATGGGAGGGCCTTAAATAGTCCTCCTATTTTTCGGATGTCTTGTTCGTTGTTCAGGTTATGGATGATGGAGCCAGAGCATAGGAATAGTATAGCTTTAAAGAAGGCGTGTGTGCAAATATGTAGGAATGCTAGGTAAGGTTGGTTGAGGCCAATTGTTACTATTATTAGACCTAATTGACTAGAGGTGGAGAAAGCAATGATTTTTTTGATGTCATTTTGGGTGAGGGCGCAGATGGCTGTGAATAGTGTTGTGATAGCGCCTAAGCAGAGGGCTACAGTTTGGGCTAGACTATTATTTTCTATTAAGGGGTAGAAGCGGACAAGCAAGAAGATTCCTGCTACAACTATTGTGCTTGAGTGGAGTAGGGCTGAGACCGGGGTGGGACCTTCTATTGCTGATGGGAGTCAAGGGTGGAGTCCGAATTGGGCTGACTTCCCAGCTGCGGCTAGTACGAGTCCTATGAGGGGGAAATTCAGGGGGTTTTGGTTAAGTATAAAGATTTGTTGTAGATCTCATGTGTTTATGTTAGAGAGAAATCATGCTATTGATGCGAGGAGTCCGATGTCTCCGATACGATTGTATAGGATTGCCTGGAGGGCAGCTGTGTTTGCATCTGTTCGTCCGAATCATCAGCCAATGAGTAAGAAGGATATAATTCCTACTCCTTCTCACCCGATAAAGAGTTGGAAGAGGTTATTAGCTGTAACAAGGATTAGCATGGTAATGAGGAAAAGGAGTAAGTATTTAAAGAATTGATTAATATAGGGGTCGGAGTGTATATATCATATTGAGAATTCTATAATGGATCATGTGATGAATAGTGCTACTGGTATAAATATAAGTGAAAAGTAATCTATTTTAAAGCTAAGTGTCAGTTTGAGGGTTTGAATAGTAATTCAGTGTCAATTTGAGATGAGTGCTTCTTGGTTTGTGTGAAGATATATTATTGCGGGGATTAAACTGGTGATGAAGGCGCAGAAGACAGTGTTTTTTACGTAGGATTGGTACTTGTTATTTTTATGGGGATCTGTGTTGGATATTATGATTGGGGCGAATAGGATTAGTAGTGTGAGTAGAGTAAAAGAGGTAAATAGGTTTATTACTTTTATTTGGAGTTGCACCAATTTTTTGGTTCCTAAGACCAAGGGATAACTACTATCCTATAAAAGTTTGAAAAAGCCACAGCTGTTAGGTGTGGAAGCATGAGTTAGCAGTTCTTGCTATACTTTTTCGGTAAGTAAGAAGTTTTAGTCTTCTATCGTTAGTCTCACAAACTAATATCTTTTTTAAACTATACTTACAGTAAAGGGGGCCTAAGATGATTTTGGGATTTAGTGATAGGAGTAGGAGGGGGATAATGTGTAGGGCTATTAAGGTATGTTCTCGTGTGAAGGAAGGGGTGATATTGTTGATGTGGTGTGTGTGTTTGCCACGTTGTGTTATGATTAGTATATATAGGGTATAGAGAGCGGTGATTACAATGTTTGCTCCTATTAGAAGAATGGTAGGGTTTGATCATGAGAAGACTGATATGACTACGAGTAGTTCTCCGATTAGGTTGATGGTTGGAGGTAGAGCAAGATTTGTTAAGCTTGCTAGTAGTCATCAGGTAGCTATTAGTGGTAGAAGGACTTGTAGGCCTCGGGCTAGGATTATGGTTCGGCTATGGATGCGCTCGTAATTTGAGTTTGCTAGGCAGAATAATATAGAGGATGTGAGGCCGTGGGCAATTATTAGAGCGGTGGCCCCTATATAGCTTCAGGGGGTTTGGATAAGGATGGCTGCAATGACGAGTGCTATATGGCTGACTGAGGAGTACGCAATGAGTGATTTTAGGTCTGTTTGGCGTAGACAGATAGAGCTGGTTATGATTATTCCTCAGAGGGAGAGCATGAGAAATGGGTATGCTATATGTTCTGTTAGGGGATTAAGCATGGATGTGATTCGTAGCATGCCGTAGCCTCCAAGTTTTAGTAGTACGGCTGCAAGGACTATGGAGCCTGCGATGGGGGCTTCTACATGTGCTTTGGGTAGTCAGAGGTGTAGTCCATAGAGGGGTATTTTTACTAGGAAAGCTATCATACAGGCTAGTCATATGAAGATGTTGGATCAGGAAATGGATAGTGGTTTGGCTCAATGTTGTAGAAGTAGAAAATTTAAGGATCCCGTTGTGTTTTGTAGATATACCAGTGCTACTAATAATGGGAGGGATCCAATTAGTGTGTAGAACAGAAAATATAGTCCTGCATTGAGTCGTTCTGTTTGGTTGCCTCAGCGAGTAATAATGATAAGGGTGGGAATTAGTGTAGCTTCAAATATGATGTAAAATAGGATTAATTCAGTGGCAGTGAATGTTATAATTAGGAGGGCTTGTAGTGTAATTAATATTGTAATGTAGAGTTTTTTTCGGACTGGTGGTTCTTTGATAAGATGGGATTGGCTTGCTATTAGTATTAGGGGAAGGAGTCATATTGTTAGTATTAGGAGTGGGGTGGAAAGGGGGTCGGAGAAGAAGATTAGTGAATAATTGAGGCTGTTGTCGTTGAGTTGATTGAGGAGGAGTAGGCTTGAGAAGCTAATTAAGAGACTGTGGGCTGTGGAGTTAATTCAGATTAGGTTATTTTTTGATAATCAGGTCAGGGGTATTAGTATGATTGTAGGGATAATAAATTTTAGCATTGGAGGAGGTTGAGACTTTGTACGTAGTCAGTGCCATATGTGTTGGAGACTATGACTAGTAAAGCTAGCCCGATAGCTGCTTCACAAGCTGCGAAGACTAGGAGGATAATAGGTATCATGTTAGCCAAGGTGAAGTGTGAGTTTAAGATTGTGAGAGCTGCTAGGGTAAAAAGTGATAGTATTATACCTTCTAGACAGAGTAGTGCGGATATTAGGTGGGATCGGTATATTAATAGGCCCACAAGGGACATACTAAAGGCTATGAGGACGTTTATATGAATTAGGGTCACTTGGTAATTGTGAATTTGATCACAGTCTAGTGGGTCGAAATCACTTGTTTTATTTTAAACTAAATACCATATTCGGCTCATTCTAGGCCTTCTTGGGTTCATTCATAGGCTAAGCTGGCTGCTAGTAGGGAGATTAAGAATAAGGCTATTGTGAGTATTGTGTTTAGGTTATTTGATTGGATTGCTCAAGGAAGGGGAAGTAGGAGGGCAATTTCTAGGTCAAAAAGGAGGAAGGTAATGGCTACCAGAAAGAATTTTATGGAGAAGGGTAGGCGGGCCGATCCTATGGGGTCAAATCCGCATTCATATGGGCTTGTTTTTTCTGCATATACATTTAGTTGGGGGAGTCAGAAGGCGATGAATACGAGTAGTAGGGCTAGTGTTGTGTTTGTTAATAATGTTAGTAGAAGGTTTATTGTTCTTTTTCGGGGTATACCGAAACTAACTGATTGGAAGTCAGTTGTACTTATTAATACTAAAAGAACTAGGAGCCTCATCAATAGATAGATACGTAGAGAAATAATCATACTACGTCTACAAAGTGTCAGTATCAAGCGGCAGCTTCAAAGCCGAAGTGGTGGTTTGATGTGAAGTGGAATTTTACTTGACGTAGGAAGCAGACAATAAGGAAAGTAGACCCAATAATTACATGTAATCCGTGAAAACCTGTGGCTACAAAGAAGGTAGAGCCGTAAATTCCATCTGAGATTGTGAAAGGGGCTTCGTAGTACTCTGATGCTTGTAATAGGGTGAAGTAGAGGCCTAGTGCAATTGTGATGAAGAGGGCTTGAAGTATGTGTTTGCGGTTTCCTTCTATTAGGCTATGGTGGGCTCAGGTAATAGATACGCCAGAGGCTAGTAGTACGGAGGTGTTGAGGAGAGGAACTTCTAAGGGATTTAAAGGGTGGATGCCTGTTGGTGGTCAACATCCGCCTAGTTCTGGAGTGGGGGCAAGGCTTGAGTGGTAAAAGGCTCAGAAGAAGCCTGTGAAAAATAGAACTTCTGAGACAATGAATAGAATTATTCCATATCGTAATCCCTTTTGGACGGTTGGTGTGTGGTGGCCTTGGAAGGTGCTTTCTCGGATGATATCTCGTCATCATTGATATATTGTTAGAATGTTTGTTGATAAGCCTAGAGTTAGTAGAACTATTGAGTTGAAATGGAATCATATAATTAGGCCTGATGTTATGAGAAGTGCTGATAGGGCTCCAGTGAGAGGTCAAGGGCTGGGGTTTACTATGTGATATGAGTGGGTTTGGTGGGTCATTATGTATTATCGTGAAGGTATAGGCTTACTAAAAGAGTAAAGACGTAAGCTTGAATAAGGGCGACAGCAAATTCAAGAATGGTTAATAGAGCAAGGATAGTGAAAGTGATAAGGGCTGTAAATGGGCTGGTGTTTATTAGTACAAGGGTTGTCTCTCCGATCAGATGTATTAGTAAGTGACCTGCTGTGATGTTGGCAGTTAGTCGTACGGCTAGTGCTACTGGTTGAATAAATAGACTGATGGTTTCAATGATTACTAACATAGGAATAAGAAAGGTGGGTGTGCCTTGTGGTAGTAAGTGGGCTAAGGATATTTTTGTTTTGTTGCGAAAACCTGTGGCAACGGTACCAGCCCATAGGGGAATAGCCATTCCTATGTTCATTGAGAGTTGTGTGGTGGGTGTAAATGAGTGGGGTAATATTCCAAGGAGATTAGTGGAGGCAATAAATAGGAACAGTGAAATGAGTATTAGGGATCAAGTTTGTCCTTTAGGACTGTGTACATTTATTAGTTGTTTTGATGTGAGCTTGGTTAATCATTGTTGAATGGAGATCGTACGATTGTTGATTAGACGATTTGGTGTAGGAAATAAGACAGATGGAAGAATAATGATTAGAGTGGTAATAGGAATACCTAGTATTATTGGGATTATAAAAGGGGCAAATAAATTTTCGTTCATGTGGTGTTTCAAGGGGTTTGTTGTTTTTGTGTTTTGGTGAATACTAATTTGGGGCTGGGGGAGTAGGAGTGCTTTGAGATTTTTAGTTGAAATAATATAAAGAGAGCTAAGAATATAGATAGGATAGTAAGGAGTCATGTTGATGTATCTAATTGTGGCATGTCATTAAGGGGAGTTATAAGCTCTCAATCTTTAACTTAAAAGGTTAACGCTGGTTTAGCTTCTTAATGAGGTTATAGTATTGATGCAGATCATTTTTCGAAGATTTCTAGGGGTACTAATTCTAGTACAATTGGTATAAAACTATGGTTTGAGCCACAGATTTCTGAGCATTGTCCATAGAATAGGCCTGGTCGTGTTGATATTAGGGTTGTTTGATTTAGGCGTCCTGGGATTGCATCCGTTTTTAGGCCTAGGGAGGGTACGGCTCATGAGTGGAGTACGTCTTCTGATGAGACTAGTATTCGGATCGTTATTTCTATGGGTAAAATAACTCGGTTGTCTACCTCTAATAGTCGTAGTTCTCCTGGTTTTAGATCTGACGTTGGGATTATGTAAGAGTCAAAACTTAGGTCTTCATAGTCAGTATATTCGTAGCTTCAATATCATTGGTGGCCTATTGTTTTTACAGTGAGGGAGGGGTTGTTGACTTCGTCTATTATGTAAAGGATCCGTAGGGAGGGTAAGGCGATTAGGATTAAGATGATGGCTGGGAGGATGGTTCAGACGGTTTCTACTTCTTGGGCATCTATTGTGCTGGTATGTGTTAGTTTGGTTGTAAGTATTAGGGTAATAATGTAGAGAACTAAAGAGCTAATTAGAAATACGATTATTAATGTATGGTCGTGAAAGTGTAGGAGTTCTTCTATAATGGGTGATGTTGCGTCTTGGAAGCCTAGTTGAAATGGATATGCCATGGAGATATACAGGATTTTCACTTGTAACTTAACTTTGACAAAGTTATATAAGGTTTTACTAATATCTCATTTATAAAGAAAGACATAGTGGTTATGATGTTGGCTTGAAACCAATGGGAGAGGGTTCGATTCCTTCCTTTCTTGATCATTTTGGGTTGACAAATGCTGGCTCTTCGAATGTATGATATGGTGGAGGACATCCGTTTAGTCATTCAAGGTTGGTAGAAGTAAGGTCTACTGCTAGTACTTCTCGTTTGGATGTGAATGCTTCTCAGATAATGAAAATTATTAGTATGACTGCTGTTAGTGAAATGAATGAGCCTATAGATGAGATGGTATTTCATGTTGTATAGGCATCTGGGTAGTCGGAGTATCGTCGAGGTATACCGGATAGGCCTAAGAAGTGTTGTGGAAAGAATGTTAGATTTACACCTACAAATATAATTATAAAGTGAATTTTTGCTCATGTTGTGTTAAGTGTGTACCCTGAGAATAGTGGGAATCAGTGGACAAAGCCTCCCATAATGGCGAAGACTGCTCCTATTGATAAAACATAGTGGAAATGAGCAACTACGTAGTAAGTGTCGTGTAAGACAATATCTAGAGATGAATTGGCTAGAACGATACCAGTTAGACCGCCTACTGTGAAAAGGAAGATGAAACCTAGGGCTCACATTAGGGCGGGAGATCATTTAATGTTACCCCCGTGTAGTGTTGCTAATCAACTGAAGACTTTTACTCCTGTGGGAATAGCAATAATTATAGTGGCTGATGTGAAATATGCTCGCGTATCAACGTCTATACCTACTGTAAACATATGGTGGGCTCATACGATAAATCCTAAGAACCCGATGGATACCATAGCTCAGACTATCCCCATATAGCCGAAAGGTTCTTTTTTTCCTGAGTAATAAGTCACAATGTGTGAAATTATTCCGAACCCAGGAAGAATTAGAATGTACACTTCGGGGTGGCCAAAGAATCAGAATAAGTGTTGGTACAGAATTGGGTCTCCTCCGCCTGCAGGGTCAAAGAAAGTTGTATTTAGGTTTCGGTCGGTAAGTAGCATGGTGATTCCGGCTGCTAAAACAGGTAGTGATAATAAGAGTAGTACTGCTGTGACTAGGACTGATCATACGAAAAGGGGTGTTTGGTATTGGGTCATGGCAGGTGGTTTTATATTAATAATAGTTGTGATGAAATTGATGGCTCCGAGGATTGAGGACACACCGGCTAGATGTAGGGAGAAGATGGTAAGGTCGACTGAGGCTCCTGCATGTGCTAGATTTCCGGCTAAAGGGGGATATACAGTTCAGCCTGTACCTGCACCGGCTTCAACTATTGAGGATGCTATTAATAGTAGGAAAGAAGGGGGGAGTAGTCAGAAGCTTATATTATTTATACGAGGGAAAGCTATGTCAGGTGCTCCAATTATTAGGGGGACTAGTCAGTTTCCGAATCCACCAATTATAATAGGTATAACTATGAAGAAGATTATCACGAAGGCGTGAGCTGTTACTAACACGTTGTAGACTTGGTCATCTCCGATTAGTGTACCGGGTTGACCTAATTCAGCGCGGATTAATAAACTTAGGCCAGTGCCTACTATTCCTGCTCATGCACCAAATAGTAAATATAGGGTACCAATGTCTTTGTGGTTGGTTGAGAATAGTCAGCGGTTTATGAACATAGGTAAAATGGCCGAGTAGGTATTAGACTGTAAATCTAAAGACAGAGGTTGAGTCCTCTTTTTACCAAGTCCTGTGGTGAATGATCATTTTGAATTGCAAATTCAAGGAAGCAGCTTCAAATCCTGCCGGGACTTCTCCCGCCTTTTTTTCCTCGCGGCGGGAGAAGTAGATTGAAGCCAGTTGACTAGGGTATTTAGCTGTTAACTAAAAGTTCGTGGGAAGATGTATCCCTCCAATCTAGTGAGGATTTAGCTTAATTAAAGTGTTTGATTTGCATTCAATTGATGTAAGATATAGTCTTGCAATCCTTATTGGGCAGGAGTTAAGTAAATTATACTTGCTTAGGGCTTTGAAGGTCCTTGGTCTGGGTTTAACCTAAACTCCTATAGTAGAATTGAGAGTATTGGTGTGAGGGGTAGTAGTATTGTGGAAATTACAATTGCTGTTGGTAGGAGGGTGGCTCGTTTTGTGGGGTAGAATTGTCATTTTATTTTTATATTGTTTGTGGAAGGAAATAATGTTAGTGCTGTGGAGTAGGTGAGGCGTATGTAGAAATACAGGTTGAGTAGTGCTGTGATGGCTATGAATGTTGGTATAATAAGGAGGTCATTTTTTGTTAATTCTTGGATAATTATTCATTTGGGTATGAACCCTGATAGTGGTGGGAGTCCTCCTATTGAGAGTAGGGTTAGTATGGTAAGGGTTGTGATGATGGGTGTTTTATTTCAGGTTTGAGCTAATGATAGTGTAGTGGTAGTTGAGTTTTGGATGAATAGTATGAATATGGTGAAGGTTATTATGATATAAATTAATAGGTTTAGTAATATTAGGGTTGGGCTATATGGTAGAATGGTCGTTATTCATCCTATGTGGGCAATTGATGAGTAGGCTATGATTTTTCGAAGTTGTGTTTGGTTTAGTCCGCCTCAGCCTCCAATTAGGATGGAGAGTAGGGATATGATTAATATTAGGTATAGGTTAATTGATGGTGAAATTTGGTATAGGATTGATAGGGGTGCTAGTTTTTGTCATGTTAGTAGGATTAGGCCTGTGGTTAGGGGAATACCTTGTGTTACTTCTGGGACTCAGAAGTGGAAGGGGGCTAGTCCTAGTTTGATAGCTAGGGCTACCGTTATAAGTGTAGATGCTGTTGGGTTAAATAATTTTGTGATGGTTCATTGGCCGGAATATATTAAGTTAATAATAACTGCTATTATGAGTAGTGCGGAGGCGGTAGCTTGTGTTAGGAGATATTTGGTGGAAGCTTCTGTGGCTCGGGGACTAGGGGTTTTTATTATGATAGGGATGAAGGCTATTATGTTTATTTCGAAGCCAATTCAGGCTAGTAGTCAGTGGGAGCTGGTGATTACTAGTATTGTGCCTAGGATGAGGGTTGTTAGGAGGATAATAAAGATGGATGGATTTATTAGTATGGGAAGGATATAAACCAACATTTTCGGGGTATGGGCCCGATAGCTTGTTTAGCTGACCTTACTATAGATTGTAGTGTAATATGGTAGCACGAAGAATTTTGAATTCTTAAGGGTAGGTTCGATTCCTATTATTCTAGAAATAAGAGGATTATAGGCCTCTATTATTTACTCTATCAAAGTAACTCTTTTATCAGACATATTTCTTATGTTTGAGGGGGGATACTTGCAGTTATAATTGGTAGTGAGATATGTCATATGCAAAGGGCTAGTGTTAGGGGGAGGAAGTTTTTTCAGAGTAGGTGTATTAGTTGGTCGTATCGGAATCGGGGATAGGATGCTCGAATTCATAGGAAAGATATTGTGAGTAATAATGTTTTAATAATGAGATTTGTTGTGTATAATTCTGGGTTGTAGGGATTGTGGAATGCTCCTAGAAATAGAATAGCTGTAAATATATTTATTATGATGATGTTGGCATATTCTGCTAGGAAAAATAGGGCGAAGGGGCCTGCTGCGTATTCTACGTTGAAGCCTGATACAAGTTCTGATTCTCCTTCTGTTAGGTCGAAAGGAGCTCGGTTGGTTTCTGCTAGAGTGGAGATAAATCATATTATGGCTAAGGGTCATGATGGAAATAGTAATCATAGTTGTTCTTGTGTTGTGGCTAGTGTTGATAGGGTGTAGGAGCCATTTATTAGGAGTACTGATAGGAGGATAATAGCCAGTGTTACTTCATATGAAATTGTTTGTGCTACTGCTCGTAGGGCCCCGATTAGTGCATATTTTGAGTTAGAGGCTCAGCCGGACCATAGGATGGAGTAGACGGCTAGGCTGGATATTGCTAGTATAAATAGTACTCCTAGGTTTATGTTGATGAGGGGGTATGGTATGGGTAGGGGGCTTCATATAGTGAGGGCTAGGGCTAGGGCTAATACTGGTGCAATAATGAATATGGTAGTGGAGGATGTGGCTGGTCGTAGGGGTTCTTTGGTGAATAATTTAATTGCATCGGCGAATGGTTGGAGTAGGCCATGTGGGCCTACGATGTTCGGTCCTTTTCGGAATTGTATATAACCTAGGATTTTGCGTTCTACTAGCGTTAGGAATGCTACGGCTAAGAGGATAGGAAGAATAAGTATTAGAATGTTAATTATAAACATTTTGTTGGGGAGAGGATTTGAACCTCTGGGTGTAAAAGTTTAAGTTTTATGCAATTGCCGAACTCTGCCACCTCAACAGGGCCCTGATCTTGGGCATGTTTGTTTGCGCTTAATTATTAAATTGAGACTAGGTCATTAATTGTTTGAAGGCGCTTGTTTGAAGTTGGCCTTATTTCTCTTGTCCTTTCGTACTGGGAGAAATGCGTAATAGATAGAAACCGACCTGGATTACTCCGGTCTGAACTCAGATCACGTAGGACTTTAATCGTTGAACAAACGAACCCTTAATAGCAGCTGCACCATTAGGATGTCCTGATCCAACATCGAGGTCGTAAACCCTATTGTCGATATGAACTCTAGAATAGGATTGCGCTGTTATCCCTAGGGTAACTTGTTCCGTTGATCAAAAGATTGGATCAATAAGTGATATTATACTTTGGCTAGTGAGCCTAAGTTTTAATCACTCGGAGGGTTTTTTGTGCTCCGAGGTCACCCCAACCGAAATTGTCAGCCCATATAAAATTTTGTTATCCCTTGGTGGTTTAAGGTTATGATTTTTTGGGTTGATTAATTGAAGCTCCATAGGGTCTTCTCGTCTTATTTTGTTATCCCCGCCTCTTCACGGGGAGGTCAATTTCACTGATTAAAAGTAAGAGACAGTAAAACCCTCGTGTGGCCATTCATACAAGTCCCTAATTAGAGAACAAGTGATTATGCTACCTTTGCACGGTCAGGATACCGCGGCCGTTTAACGGTTAGTCACCGGGCAGGCAGTGCCTCTAATACTGGTTATGCTAGAGGTGATGTTTTTGGTAAACAGGCGGGGTTTGTGTTTGCCGAGTTCCTTTTACTTTTTTTAATCTTTCCTTAATGCACGCCTGTGTTGGGTTAACAGTGTCTTAATAAATAATTTAGTGTTGGGTTTTATTTATTTGCTGTTAATTATTAGTATACTATCAGTTACTAATATAAGCTTGTGCTAGGAGAAAAATTTTCTTGTTACTCATATTAACAGTATTGCTTCTATGTTTATATAGATTAGTCCAATATTCAGGCTAGGAGTTGATTTGTTTAATATTGAAATTAAAACATTGTTTTATTGTCGAGCTTGAACGCTTTCTTAATTGATGGCTGCTTTTAGGCCAACTATGGTATGTGTTTAATTTTACTCTCTAGTCAAGGTTGTACCCATCTCTAAAAAGCTGTACCTTTTTAGATTAACGGTTAAATATACGTCAAGGCTTGGCATTGGCTTTTAGTACTATTTAACGTTGAACTGAGATTCTTTTCATGGACAACCAGCTATCACCAGGCTCGTTAGGCTTTTCACCTCTACTTATAAGTCTTCTCACTATTTTGCCACATAGATGAGTTCGTCCTAGGTACTGCTCATAAGTAGCTCGTCTGGTTTCGGGTAATTTAACTTAAGGTCTCTTTGCTAAGTTATTACTAGTTAAGTCATTATGCAAAAGGTACAAGGGGTAAGCTTTGCTTTTTATTACTTTTAGGTTTATTCTTTCATCTTTCCCTTACGGTACTATTTCTATAGCGCCACTGGTATTTAAATTTCTATCTCCTATACTTTAGATGTATGGTGAATGTTTTATTTGATTGATTTATGGTAGTAGGGGGGAGGGGGTGTGGGCTAGAGTTGGTTCAAGATATACACGGACTGTGGAATCTTCTAGGTGTAAACTAGATGCTTTGTTTAAGCTATATCTTGTTTTGTCCAAGCACACCTTCCGGTATGCTTACCTTGTTACGACTTGTCTCCTCTCGTATGGATTGCTTGGCCTGAGTTAACGAACTGGGGCTTTAGCTAGGGTACTTGAGGAGGGTGACGGGCGGTGTGTGCGTGCTTCATGGCCTTATTCAATCAAGCACTCTGCTCTTGATTTACTACTAAATCCTCCTTTGGTTTTTAAGTTTCATAAAAACTTTCGTGTGAGTGTAGGGGTTGTTCTTAGTTTAGAAAATGTAGCCCATTTCTTCCCAACTCATAGGTTACACCTTGACCTAACGTTTTTATGTAGGATGGTTATGCTTACTTTCGTTCCCTTTTAGGGTTTGCTGAAGATGGCGGTATATAGACTGAAGTAGCAAGGGTTGGTGAGGTTGATCGGGGTTTATCGGTTACAGAACAGGCTCCTCTAGAGGGGTATGAAGCACCGCCAAGTCCTTTGAGTTTTAGGCTGTTGCTAGTAGTACTCTGGCGAATAGTCTTGTTTTAGTGACTACTGGGGTTTACGACTAAGCATAGTGGGGTATCTAATCCCAGTTTGGATCTTAGCTGTCGTGTGATTGGATCATATTAAAGTCACTTTCGTAGTTTGGCTTAGTTTTAATTATGGCTTTTTACAGCTTAATTAAGGTTTGACTTTATTCTGTGTGACTCCTTAACACTCTTTACGCCGTGTTTCTATTAATTTGGGTTAATCGTATGACCGCGGTGGCTGGCACGAAGTTTACCAACCCTTATTAACATAACTTAGTCAAACTTTCGTTCATAGCTTAATTTTTATCACTGCTGTATCCCGTGGGGGTGTGGCTAAGCGAGGCGTTGTGAGCTGCTAGTACTAGCGTGCTTGATACCTGCTCCTTTTAATCCTTGTGATTTAGAGGGCATTCTCACCGGGATGTAGATGCTCGCATGTGTAAGTTTGTTAAGAACTAATAGAAAGGCTGGGACCAAACCTTTAGTGTCAATGGGGTTGGTTGAACCCATCTAGACATTTTCAGTGTCTTGCTTTGTAATTGTTTAAGCTACATTAAC